GATTTACTAATAGGATGTCCTAATACGTTACAGAATTTCGCTTTTGCCAATGATCGAATCAAAGAAATAAGTGGAACTCTAGTATCCAATTTCTTCATAGCATTATCTATTAAAAAAGCGTTGTCCAACATTTGACTCCGTACCAGGAAAGAATTTAGTCGGACACTTGAAAAATAGGCCAAAAAGTCGATAGAATTCTTGGATAATGGGTTTAAATAGATCCTTTCCGGTTGAGACCACGCATAAAAGTTAGATTGACATAAATTTACAAGGTAAAATTTCCATTTATTCATCAAAAAAGGCGTATCCTTTGAAGCCAAAATGGATTTTCCTTGATATCTAATATAATGAGTGCAAGGATCCTTCAAAAACCACAGGATAACCTTCAAATGATTAGGAAAGACTTTTGCAAGATGTTCTATTTTTCCGTAGAAATGGATTCGCTCAAGAAGGACCTGAGAGGATTTTGACCGTAAATGAGAATCTCGGTTACGTAGAAAAAGGAAGATAGATTCGTATTCATATACATAAGAATTATATAGGAACCAGAAAAATTTTGGATTACTTTGTGAAAGTGAAAAAATGTAAATGGATTTCTGTGAAGTAAGAAGACTATTCCACTTCCAACACTCATGAAGAATAAATCGACATAAATGCAAAGAAGAAACATCTTTCACCCAACAACGAAGGAGTTGAACCACGATTTCGAGATGGATCGGATAGGGTATTAGTACATGTAACACATAATTTAAATGTGAAAATTTGTCCTCTAAAAAGGGAAATACGGAATGAATTGATCGTAAATTATGATATTTGACCTTTTCTGACCTTTCTAAACAAGATGTGAATCGTGTGGAAAATGGAATTTCCATAATAAGGGAGAACCCCTCCGATATCATTTGATAATATAAATTATTGTTGTATCGAAAAAACAAATTTTGATTCGAATATTTAGTGGAAATAATCACAAAATTTTGTTGATACATTCGAGTAATTAAACGTTTTACAATTCGTAAACTCAATTTATGGTCATACCTGAAATTTTGTGACAACAGGGACTTATTTAAACCAGGATCATGAGCAAATACATAAATATACTCCCGAAAAATAAGTGGATATAGGAAGTCATGCTGCTGCGATGGATATGGATCTAATTCGAAATATCCTTGAAACTCTTCCATTTTAAATTTCATAAAAAAGCAAGGTTTTTGGGATTCTCAAGTGATACATAGTGCGATACAGTCAAAACAAGAGTATTTATAGTTAATAGTTAAGAAAAAAAGAAATAATAAATAGAGTAAGATAACGAAAAAATACCTCGGCAAAAGAGAAAGTCATCAACGGATTCTCTATCCTCTTCTTTATCCATCTAATTGTTTTATGTTCATTAAAGGATAAAAAGATGCCTAGAAGTTTTTTTATTTTTGCAAGCCAATCGCTCTTTTGATTTGGGAAACAATCTCTTTATCAATATACTGCTTGTTATACACCTTCGGCTCCACCCCAGAATTATAATGGTGAATAGCTAATAGTTAGGACTCATAAAAAAAGGAGAATCCACTCATGGAAAAACCCTTTCCCGCATCAGGCACTAATATTATTTTTAACATATAATTAGATCGGAAAATTCTTCAAATTAAGAAAAGAAGCTCGTTGCTTTTTTCATCTCCCTAGAATTTGAGCTATGGGGCTCTATCCATTTATTCACTTAACCCGACTTTGAGTTTTTTTGGTTTTGCGCCAAGAATTCAAACAAAGTTTTGGATCACTTTGGTAATCAAAAAATTCCTGGAATTCTCCATTGAAACGACATGCTGTTTTTTCCATTCATTCCTTATTATTTTGGATCAGTCGCGGTCTTCCCAACTCTACCAATAGTATGGACGAATTGATTTCTTCATAGAAATGTGTAAAAGATGCTAGCCGCACTTAAAAGCCGAGTACTCTACCGTTGAGTTAGCAACCCCCCAATAAATCCTATTATTAAATTAAAATATTAAATTAAAATGAATAAATCAAAATTAAGATGGATAGATACGATCGAAATCCCAATAAAAATAAAAAAAAATTGAATTCCCCGGCGCATGAAACTGAAAGATAAAAAGGAGAGTTGATTCGAAACATAAAAACGAACGGATCAGATAAAACTACAAGAAATTATCAATAAAAAAAACTACAAGAAATTATCAACTAAAAATGAAGGATATAATCCAAATTCAGAAATCCTTTCTTGCTGTCGCTTATCTTATCCCCTGCTATGTAATGAAGTAAAAAAAGGGGTATAACAATAGATGCAGTTATCCACAACGAATTATATTTGGTTGAGAGGCTACTGTCAATATGAGTGTGAATGTTGAGAAAAAAATACACTTGATAACGAATACAATAAAGAAAGCAAAAAATTCTATAAAATTCCATATTCTTCTATAATATTCTCTATATCTTCTATATTTCTATATATATATATAGAAATATAGAAGATATAGAGAATAAGTTGTTTTTTTCTAAAATAAAATTAAAATATAGAAATACCTAAGTATTTTATTTTATATATTCTAAAAATTAATAGAAATGAAATTAAACTAATAATAAAAAAAAAATAAAGAAATAAACACAAGCATAAAGCTTGTGTTTATTTGAATGGTGTTTCCGTAATAGATAGGGATAGAAAAAAGTTTAGGCGTAAAGAATTCATCATCTTGTTAATTGAATTCCAACCAAAAATACTCTACGAAAAAGGCAAGGCTATGACGAAATTTTCATTATAAAACCCTTTTTTTCATTTATTCACTTGTATTTGATCTTTTTTCTCTCCATCTTCTATCAATTATCAATTTTTCTCAAAAACATTGTCAATTACAACATATGATATTACTAATACCTAGCACTCGTAATACCTTAAAATATTCCATAAAATAAAGAAATTGATAGGTAAGAATCAAACAGAAAGAAGCGGAGTAGAAAAAAGGGTTGACCAAGTTATATAGTTATATATAAATCATATAACCCCCCGTTTTTTTATTTCATTGATTGAATTCTCTTTGATTAAGGCGGAGTTGCATAAAAAAACCGATTTCTTTGAAATATCTTGAACAGTTTCTGTAGGTTGAGCACCCCTTTCAAGGAAATAGAGAATATCAGGAAAATTTAAATAGGTCTGATTTTTTATTGGATCATAAAAACCAACCTTTCGAAGTGGTTTGCCATCTCTTCGGGATCGAACATCCATTGCAACGATTCGATAAATAGTTCGTTGTTTTCTACCACAGCGTCTCAAACGAAGTTTGAGCATATGCCTCCTTTAGCTAAAGCATGTAATTCCATTAAGGAATCATAAATTAAGTAATTGTAATTGGTTGAGGGGTACTATCGATATCTATATTTTATCCATATTTTTGAGTAATCCAAAATTTTCACTTAGATATCTAGCTAATCTATACGATCTATTTGAATTCTTTATTTTTTCTATGTTTCTATATGAATATGTAATGTAATTTATTTTTTGTTTACATATTTTACATCCGTAAATAGATTAGATTAATAGACCTCACTTAATTCAATCAATAGAATTAAGTGAATTAAGCGAGGTCTATTTAGAACTTAGAACTAATTAGAATTACAGAAAGGTGCTCAAAAAGACAATCTTTTTTGATTCTAAAAAGATTTATTTTTTATTTTTTTATATAGTTAAACTATGAATAATTATTCTGATATACTGAGAATAGATACTCTTATATTTATATATTTATATAAAGAATATAAATATTTAGAATAGTAATAAAAATAAAATTTTATTTTCTATTCTATTTTTATATTCTATATGGGTATGCTCTGGGACGGAAGGATTCGAACCTCCGAATAGCGGGACCAAAACCCGTTGCCTTACCACTTGGCCACGCCCCATTTCTATTCGTTATTACTAAACACTAATAGTGTTGTTGGTTGTTCGTCAATTCCAGTCAAAAAATCCTATGAGCTATCTAGTTCATAGGATTTTGATACATGTAGATATAAAATGAAACTTCATTTATTGATCATAATATATAATTCAATTAAGATATTGGATGAAAGTACGATTTCTTCTATTCGTTTTTTTTTTTCAGAATTGAATGAATAATTTTTGCTTGGTATACTCTAGCTTTTTACATTACTTTAGTCATTTTTAGATTAAAAATTGAAAAATCTATTAATAACTCAAAAAAAGTATCTTTCTATGTTTAAGAATAAAAATTCTGTTATGCTTAATATCTTTAGTTTGATCTGGATCTGTTTTAATTATGCCCTTTATTCAAGCAGTTTTGTCTTGGCCAAATTGCCAGAGGCCTACGCTTTTTTGAAACCGATCGTAGATATTATGCCTGTAATCCCTCTTTTCTTTTTTCTTTTAGCCTTTGTTTGGCAAGCTGCTGTAAGTTTTCGATAAGATCTTAAATACCGTGCTACAAAATTCATAATTTAGTCCCGAAAAAAGAAAACAATTGATAAGATCAGATGAGTCTTACAGTATGAACCCTGAAATAAACGATTGAGATTCATATATAACCGCGAAAAAGCTAGATCAACTCATTTATAGAATATAGATTAAGTATAAATAAATATTCTAATTAGAGTCCTCCGCAATATCTGAAAAAAAAATGAAAAATTAGAATAAAAGACTCAACCCAACTTTAGATTTAGAAACAGATTTCTGAAAAATTTGATCTTTTTTCTATGTTCTAAAAATTGAAAATCTATTCTCTTTTTCCCAAACAAATAAAGAAGATCTTGGAGATTATGTAATGCTTACTCTCAAACTTTTTGTTTATACGGTAGTGATATTCTTTGTTTCTCTATTCATCTTCGGATTCCTATCTAATGATCCAGGACGAAATCCCGGACGTGAAGAATAAAAAAAAATTGTTTTCTTTGCTTCATTTTTAACTGTTTTTAGGATTTTATCTCTTTCACATCCTTAACCATAAAAATGAAAATAAAAACGATTAAAAGAACGTTCTTTCAAAAAAAAAACATAAGGGGATTAATTCGAAAGAAAATGAAAATACCAAGAGTTACCAACGTAATAGAAAGGGAAAGAGAGGGATTCGAACCCTCGGTACAAAAGATTCGTACAACGGATTAGCAATCCGACGCTTTAGTCCACTCAGCCATCTCTCCCAATTAATTTAATTGGTAAAATTTAAAAAGTTCCATATATAAAAAAAGTATGTAATGCTTGCCAAATGAAAAAAAAGCGCTTTTTTGTCTCACTACCTTTTAACTATTACTATCACACTTTTACTATAATAGATAGTGTAAAATTTTGTTTTTTAATTATTCATTAATATTAATAATTAATATAAGGGTTTTAGATCCTTATATAAAAGCTTTAATTTTGAATAATTTGAAGATTGAATCAAAAAAAAATAAGAAATAGAAAATAAATTAAAGCTTTTATATAGAAGAATAAATAACTAATAAATCTATTTTAAATAGAAATTCTAGTGAAATATTCTATTTTTAAGTCAAATATAAAAATTAGACACATTAATAATAAAAATTTAGAAATTACAGAAGAATACTATATATGTAATATGTAAATAGCTTCTCATATCAATTTCATATGAAAAGGTCATATGAAATAGCTCTCCTTTTTCATGTTGATTTCCACGGCCTGGCCCCGGTCGGTACCTAGCCGGGCCCCTTTTTTGTTATTCAAACAAGAAGATAATAAAAATAAATAAGAATAGGGGAATATTTCCATTTCTGTTTTCTATAATTAAAGGATCATAGTCTCATTTCTGATTTTATTGTTTTTTTACTGGATAAAAAAAAGGACCCTGCTTTCTTGAAGAATACCTTTATTTTGGTTCTGAATTAATGAGCTTTGGCCAGCAGTCACCAAAACCTCTTTCGAAAAAGAAAGAGGTTTTTTAGTTAGTTAAACAGGAAGGAGTTTTCCTTTCCTAAAGTGTACTGACAAAAAACTAAGTCAACGCTCCCCTTTTCGTTTTGATGATTCTTCTTTGATCATATATTAATTACGACTAATTACTTTACTCGACAAAAAATCCTTTCTATATAATAATGGGATTATAGCGGGTATAGTTTAGTGGTAAAAGTGTGATTCGTTCTAATAGCCCCTTAATGGTTAAGGGGTCCTTCGATTGGATTCATAGTCCGATCAAAAACTTTATTTCTTAAAAGGATTCAATCCTTTACCTTTCAAAAAAAGATTCGAAGAAGAATATACATTCTCGTAATTTGTATCCAAGAGTCAACTATAACTTCATAAACAGAAATTGGATTTTTAAATTACGAAACAAAATGTTCTTAATTGAATGAATACATTCAATTGAATGAGCATGAGTAAAGGGTCCATGGATAAATATAGAAAAGTTTATTTATAATCGTAACTAAATCTTTGATTTTTTTTAGATTTTTTAAGAAAAGATTAAAGCGAAATAGCTATTAAAAGGTGACTTTGGTTTACTAGAGACATTGAGTTTTGTTTGATTTTATTAGCCCGGCGTAAACAAAAAACTTTTCCTAAGGATTCTTTCAATTCAAATAGAAATAGATAACGAAGTAACTAGAAAAATTGTTAAAATTCCCCTCCCCCATTCTTCTATAGGGATCATCTAGAAAGCGCCTTCTTTTGACCGCAGTAAGAGATAAAGCCGACATAGATGTTATGGGTCCAAGTTCAAAAAAAGAATCAAAGTTTTAGTTGTTATTAATAACAATTCAATATAAAAATCTAAAAATACTAAATCAATTTGATTCTTTTTTAAGTTTATTATTAAGATTAAGAAATTAATATTAAATGAATTTTTTGGGTTCACATTTTTTATACGATGATATGGGAATTTCTCCATATTCCATAAAGGAGCCGAATGAAACCAAAGTTTCATGTTCGGTTTTGAATTAGAGACGTTAAGATAAATCAACGTCGACTATAACCCTCAGCCTTCCAAGCTAACGATGCGGGTTCGATTCCCGCTACCCGCTTTATCTATTATTCTAGGCTAGTAAAGTCTAGAATAATAATATAGGATGCATTAGAATCTAAATTCTAATCTAATAGAATACCAAGGAATAATTCTACTAAAAATTGTCTTTTTTTGCATAAAAGTCCGAATATTTTATTCAAATCTAAAATATTCAAATTATTAATTATTAAAAATCTTAATTAATTAAGATACTATGATATAATATTGGGTATAATATCAAATTTGAAAAATTTTGAGTATTTATTATACATACCTTTATTTTTAGTAAAAATAAATTACATTTTGAATTTTTTATTTATATTAATTTTCTATATTAATAGGTAATTATAGGTAATTATCAAAATATAATAATTATCTCGCATTCTTTTTCTTTCATTCTTTTTTAAAGTAAAAAAAAACAAATTGGAATGAAAAGCGTCCATTGTCTAATGGATAGGACAGAGGTCTTCTAAACCTTTAGTATAGGTTCAAATCCTATTGGACGCATGGACGCAATTGATTTCCATATCTT